CAAAGGTTTGGTCCTAGCCTTATTATTAATTATTGCTAGTCCTACACATGCAAGTTTCCGCTGTCCGGTGAGACATGCCCTGAGAGCTCTAAATTTTTTTAAGCCTACAGGAGTTGGTATCAGGCACGCTTAATGCGGCCCATGACACCTTGCTAAGCCACACCCCTACGGGTTGCAGCAGTGACTAACCTTGGGCCATAAACGAAAGTTCGACCAGGCCATAGTAATTACGGGCTGGTAAATTTCGTGCCAGCCACCGCGGTCATACGATTAGCCCAAATTAATGATCAAACGGCGTAAAGCGTGTTTAAGCTCTATCAACAATAAAGTTAATACTAGACTAGACTGTAAAACGTAACAGTCAGGTATAAGGTACACGACTAAAGTGACTTTAGCACAGCTGAACACACTACAGCTAAGACCCAAACTGGGATTAGATACCCCACTATGCTTAGCCATAAACCTAGATAGCCTATAAACAAGACTATTCGCCAGAGAACTACAAGCGAGCGCTTAAAACTCAAAAGACTTGGCGGTGCCCTAAACCCACCTAGAGGAGCCTGTTCTATAATCGATAAACCCCGATAAACCTTACCTTTTCTTGCCAATACAGCCTATATACCGCCATCGTCAGCCTACCCCAGTAGAGAAAAAGAGTAGGCGTAATAATTAACCATAAAAACGTTAGGTCAAGGTGTAGCAGATGAAAAGGCAAGCAATGGGCTACATTTTCTAATTTAGAAGACACGGATTATCTTATGAAATCTAAGATATTAAGGAGGATTTAGCAGTAAATTAAGAATAGAGAGCCTAATTGAAACAGGCGATAGGGCGCGCACACACCGCCCGTCACTCTCCTCAATAAGCACTCAAATTTAAATAAAACAAATAGACAATAAAGAGGAGAAAAGTCGTAACATGGTAAGCGTACTGGAAAGTGCGCTTGGAATACCAGAATGTAGCTTAAATAAAAGCACTTAGCTTACACCTAAGAGATTTCAGACAAAACTGACCATTTTGAGCTAGATATAGCCCTACTAACCAACTAGTTAATTATTCCATCGACTAAATAAAAGCATTTATAACCTTAGTATAGGTGATAGAACAGAAATAGCAGGAGCAATAGAGATAGTACCGCAAGGGAATAATGAAAGACCGACCTTAAAGCAAAGTAAAGCAAAGATTAATCCTTTTCCTTTTGCATAATGATTTAGCTAGAAAAATCAGACAAAAAGAATTTAAGCCTGACTTCCCGAAATTAAGTGAGCTACTATAAGACAGTTGGCAGAACGAACTCGTCTATGTAGCAAAATAGTGAGAAGATTTTATAGTAGAGGTGAAAAGCCAATCGAACTTAAAGATAGCTGGTTATCCAAAACACGAATTTTAGTTCAACTTTAAATTTAACTAAAGTGAAACGATACATAATTTAAATTTAAAAGTTAGTCAAAAGAGGGACAACTCTTTTGATATGTGGACAAACTTCCTTAGAGGATCACATAATTGATATTCACATTGTAGGCCTAAAAGCAGCCATCAATTAAGAAAGCGTCCAAGCTCAAACGCTAAAATCTCCAAATCTCAACAATATTAATTCAATCCCTAATTTTAATATTGGATGATTTTATAATGATATAAAAGACATAATGCTAAAATAAGTAACAAGAATTTTTTTTTCTCCTCGCATAAGCCTAAATTAGCAACGGAACACCCACTAATAATTAGCAGCCTATATACTATAATTTAACCACCAGATAAATATACCAATATACTGTTAACCCGACACAGGTATGCGTTACAAGGAAAGATTGAAAAGAATAAAAGGAACTCGGCAATCAAAAACCCCGCCTGTTTACCAAAAACATCACCTCTAGCATTACAAATATTAGAGGCATTGCCTGCCCAGTGAGTTATTACTTAAACGGCCGCGGTATTCTGACCGTGCAAAGGTAGCATAATCATTTGTCTCTTAATTGGGGACTCGTATGAATGGCGTGACGAGGGTTTAACTGTCTCTTATTCTTGATCAGTGAAATTGACCTTCACGTGCAGAGGCGTGGATATTTATGCAAGACGAGAAGACCCTGTGGAGCTTTATACTAATAACTTAAGATCTATTATTCTCACCCAACATGGGCTAACAAAATAATATAACTAAGTCATAGTTTTTGGTTGGGGTGACCTCGGAGCATAGAATAACCTCCGAATAAAAGTATAACCGAGACTAACCAGTTAAAGTGTTATGGAACCAGTAATTGACCCATATATTGATCAACGGAATAAGTTACCCCAGGGATAACAGCGCAATCCTATTCAAGAGCCCATATCGACATTAGGGTTTACGACCTCGATGTTGGATCAGGACATCCAAATGGTGCATCCGCTATTAATGGTTCGTTTGTTCAACGATTAAAGTCCTACGTGATCTGAGTTCAGACCGGAGAAATCCAGGTCGGTTTCTATCTGCACATCCATTTTTCCCAGTACGAAAGGACAAGAAAAATAAGGCCAACATAACTAATGAGCCTTAGAATTAATATATGAATTCATCTAAATATAGTAATTCAATATTCTGCTTCCTCTAGAAAAGAGGGAAATATCCGTTAAGGTGGCAGAGTCGGTAATTGCATAAAACTTAAGCCTTTAAAACCAGAGGTTCAATTCCTCTCCTTAACACATGTTTATTATAAATTTACTTCTATATATTATTCCCATCTTATTAGCGGTCGCCTTCCTGACACTTATCGAACGCAAAGTCTTAGGCTACATACAATTTCGTAAAGGTCCCAATGTCGTCGGCCCATACGGATTACTTCAACCATTTGCTGACGCTGTAAAACTATTTACCAAAGAACCTCTACATCCTCTATCCTCGTCAGTTCTGATATATACCCTAGCTCCCACATTAGCACTTACCTTAGCTCTCACCATCTGAACTCCTCTCCCAATGCCCTACTCTTTAGTTGATTTAAACCTAGGCCTCCTCTTTATCCTAGCCTTATCTAGCCTTTCAGTCTACTCAATCCTGTGGTCAGGATGAGCCTCCAACTCCAAATACGCTCTTGCAGGAGCACTACGAGCGGTAGCCCAAACAATCTCATACGAGGTCACTCTAGCTATCATCCTCCTCTCTATCATAATAATCAACGGGTCCTTCACCCTAAAAAACTTAATTATCACACAAGAAAACATATGACTCATTGTCCCCGCTTGACCCCTGGCAATAATATGATTTATCTCAACGCTAGCTGAAACCAACCGAGCCCCTTTCGACCTTACAGAAGGGGAATCAGAACTAGTATCAGGATTCAATGTTGAATACACCGCCGGCCCTTTTGCTATGTTCTTCCTAGCAGAGTACGCCAATATTATTATTATAAATGCTTTAACAACAATATTATTCTTAGGCCCATCATTCAACCAAGATTTCACCCATGTTAATACCTTTACATTTATAACTAAAATAATAATCCTAACTCTAACCTTTCTATGAGTACGAGCATCATACCCTCGATTTCGTTATGATCAACTTATACAACTCTTATGAAAAAACTTTCTCCCTATAACATTAGCACTTTGCCTATGATTTATCTCCATCCCAATAGCACTAGCATGCGTGCCACCACAAATCTAAGAAACATGTCCGACATAAGAATTATCTTGATAGGATAAAATATAGGGGTGAAAGCCCCCTTGTTTCTAGAATAATAGGACTTGAACCTACACCAAAGAACTCAAAATTCTTCGTGTTTCCTTTACACTATATTCTAGTAAGGTCAGCTAAAATAAGCTATCGGGCCCATACCCCGAAAATGTTGGATAACACCCTTCCCATACTAATGTCACCCTACATTTTAACAGTCATTATCCTCAGTATACTTTTAGGCACATCCCTCACCCTCATCAGCAATCACTGATTCCTAGCTTGAATGGGATTAGAAATTAATACCCTGGCCATCATCCCCTTAATAACCCACTCAAGCAATATACGATCCACAGAATCCGCAATCAAGTACTTCCTAATACAAGCTTCAGCTTCTATACTAATACTTCTTGCCGTAGTTCATAATGCTTGAACCAATAATCAATGAACAATCATACAATTATCAGACCAATGATCCTCTACACTTCTAACGACATCTCTTGCCATAAAACTAGGACTCGCTCCCTTCCACTTCTGAGTGCCTGAAGTAACACAAGGGATCCCCCTCTTATCAGGCATATTACTATTAACATGACAAAAAATTGCCCCTACATCAATTATATACCAAGTCTCATCCTCCCTCAACATAGAGATAATTATTACGTTAGCTATTAGTTCAGCTCTCCTAGGAGGTTGAGGAGGATTAAATCAAACACATTTACGAAAAATTCTAGCATACTCATCTATCTCCCACATAGGATGAATAACAATTATTATCGTAATTAACCCTACCATAACCCTGATTAACCTGTTCATTTATATCATTGCCACACTTACCATATTCATTACCCTCAACCTCTCTTCAACAACTAAGATTAAATCACTAGCCTCTCTGTGACATAAATCAGCTCCCATAACAATTATCATTATACTAACACTACTATCCTTAGGAGGCCTGCCCCCACTAACAGGCTTTTTACCCAAATGACTAATCCTGCAAGAATTAATCTATAATGACAACATTTTTACTGCTACATTCATAGCCCTCTCCGCACTACTTAACCTATTCTTCTATATACGAATTATTTATGCATCTTCCCTCACTATATTCCCAGCCATCAATAGTTCAAAATTCCACTGATTCCATAAACCAATAAAATCACTCATCATCATCCCCACTCTTACAATTATTAGCGCGCTACTCCTTCCTCTATCTCCATTATTTATCCTATTTAACTAAGAATTACAAGACTTTATCCTGCATCATCCGAGACGCAAATCGGGTACTTTAGATTAAGGCTAAGACTCTTCACTTTCTTTAAGGCCTTGGCAGTCTTCAACTGCTCCTTTGAATTTGCAATTCAACGTAACATATACTTCAAAGCCCTTGAAGGGTTTAGGTTAAACCTCAGACCATAGGCCTTCAAAGCCTAAAGTAGATGAAAGAATCATTTAGCCCTTGCTCCGAGTATTACACTGTACCCGTGCTAAATTGGCAGGTTTTTATCCTACTTCTTCTTAGTTAACAGCTAAGCACCTAACATTCGGTCTCAATTTAATATACGATGGTAAAAAGAGATATTATCTCTGTCTTTGAATTTACAGTTCAATGCTTCACCTCAGCCATTTTACCTATGTTCATCAACCGCTGATTATTCTCAACAAACCACAAAGACATTGGCACCTTGTACTTACTATTTGGAGCTTGAGCAGGAATAGTAGGCACTGCCCTAAGCTTGCTAATCCGAGCAGAATTAGGTCAACCTGGAACTCTTATCGGAGACGACCAAATTTATAATGTAATCGTGACAGCACACGCCTTTGTAATAATCTTTTTTATAGTTATACCTATTATAATTGGGGGCTTTGGCAACTGACTGATCCCATTAATAATTGGAGCACCTGACATAGCCTTTCCACGAATAAACAATATAAGCTTCTGACTCCTTCCCCCTTCTTTTTTACTTCTCCTAGCCTCCTCAACCGTTGAAGCAGGTGCTGGCACTGGATGAACAGTCTACCCACCCTTAGCAGGGAACTTAGCCCATGCAGGAGCCTCCGTAGATTTAGCAATCTTTTCGCTACACCTAGCAGGTGTATCCTCCATCCTAGGTGCTATTAACTTTATCACAACAATTATCAACATAAAACCACCAGCTATATCACAATATCAGACACCCCTGTTTGTTTGATCAGTCCTAATTACAGCCGTCCTCCTTCTCCTCTCCCTTCCTGTTTTAGCAGCTGGAATTACAATACTATTAACAGACCGAAACCTAAATACTACATTTTTTGACCCAGCAGGTGGAGGAGACCCAATCCTCTACCAACATCTCTTCTGATTCTTTGGTCACCCTGAAGTATATATTTTAATCCTCCCTGGTTTCGGGATTATTTCTCATATCGTAACGTACTATTCTGGCAAAAAAGAACCCTTTGGTTATATAGGCATAGTATGAGCCATAATATCTATTGGCTTCCTAGGTTTCATCGTATGAGCCCACCATATATTTACAGTTGGTCTAGACGTTGACACGCGAGCCTACTTCACATCAGCTACTATAATCATCGCTATCCCTACAGGCGTTAAAGTCTTTAGCTGACTGGCTACTCTCCACGGCGGCAATATTAAATGAGCCCCGGCTATATTATGAGCATTAGGGTTCATTTTTTTATTCACAATCGGAGGACTTACAGGCATCGTTCTAGCTAATTCATCGTTAGATATTGTTCTTCATGATACCTATTATGTAGTAGCTCACTTCCACTACGTACTATCCATAGGGGCTGTGTTCGCAATCATGGGCGGATTTGTCCACTGATTTCCTCTCCTCACAGGCTATTCACTAAATGATCTCTGAGCTAAAATCCACTTCTTTATTATATTTGTTGGAGTCAACTTAACATTCTTCCCACAACACTTTCTAGGCTTATCAGGCATACCTCGACGGTACTCAGACTATCCAGATGCTTACACAACATGAAATGTGCTATCATCAATCGGCTCCTTTATCTCACTTACCGCTGTAATTCTCATAATCTTTATTATCTGAGAAGCTTTCGCATCGAAACGAGAAATCGCATCTGTAGAACTCACCACAACCAACATCGAATGATTATACGGATGCCCACCACCTTACCATACATTCGAGCAACCAGTATTTGTAAAATCATAAAACAAGAAAGGGAGGAATCGAACCCCCTCAAATTGATTTCAAGTCAACTCCATATCCTCTATGACTTCCTTAAAGATATTAGTAATAATAATTACATAACTTTGCCATAGTTAAATTATAGGTTTAAATCCTATATATCTTACATGCCTCACCCTGCTCAATTAGGCTTCCAAGATGCCACATCACCTATCATAGAAGAACTGACATACTTTCACGATCACACACTAATAATTGTATTTTTAATTAGCACCTTAGTCTTATATATCATCGTCTTGATGCTCACCACTAAACTAACTCATACAAGCACCATAGACGCACAAGAAGTAGAAACAATCTGAACTATCTTACCAGCCATTATCCTAGTCCTAATCGCTCTCCCATCCCTACGAATCCTCTACATAATAGACGAAATTTACAATCCACACTTAACAGTAAAAGCAATAGGACATCAATGATACTGAAGTTATGAGTATACCGACTACGAAGACCTCTCATTTGACTCATATATAATCCCAACCAAAGACTTAACCCCCGGCCAACTACGTTTGCTTGAAGTAGACAATCGAGTAGTCCTACCAATAGAACTACCTATCCGTATACTTATCTCCTCAGAAGATGTCCTCCACGCATGGGCTGTCCCATCACTGGGACTTAAAGCAGATGCCATTCCTGGCCGACTAAACCAAGTCACCCTAACTTCAACACGCCCTGGCTTATACTATGGTCAATGCTCAGAAATCTGCGGCTCCAACCATAGCTTCATACCTATCACACTTGAAATAACTACATTAAAATACTTCGAGAAATGATCTCATACTATACAATCGTAACTTTATTTTCTGTACTTCCGTACATAAAAGGACTTTAACACCCTACAAATGCCTCAACTCGACACCTCAACATGACTTTTAGTTATCTTTCTAATAACAATTTCACTTTTCTGCGCCTACCAATTAAAAATAAAAAACCAAGATATAACCTCAATCACAGCCTTAGATACACGTCCTGACTACCCTAAAACACTTCTACCTTGAGAAGCTAAATGAACGAAAATTTATTTGCCCCCTTCATCACCCCTTCAATCATAGGTATTACGACACTACCAATTATTATTATATTCCCATGTTTAATCCTATCAACCCCAAAACGATGAATTCCAAACCGCATCCAAACATTGCAAATATGACTAATCCGCCTTATCACAAAACAAATGATAACCATACATAACAAACTAGGTCGAACATGAACCCTAATACTTATATCATTAATCCTATTTATCGCCTCCACTAACCTACTCGGCCTTCTACCATACTCATTTACACCTACAACTCAACTATCAATAAACATCGGTATAGCAATTCCACTATGAATGGGTACCGTCCTAATAGGTTTCCGTAATAAACCTAAAGCTTCTCTAGCCCATTTTCTACCTCAAGGAACACCCACTCCCCTCATCCCTATACTAATCATTATCGAAACCATTAGTCTATTTATCCAGCCGCTAGCACTAGCAGTACGACTAACAGCCAACATTACAGCCGGACATCTACTAATTCATCTTATTGGCTCAGCAACCCTAGCCCTATCCTCCATCAGCATGACAGTGTCATCCATTACATTCATAATTTTATTCCTCCTCACAATCCTAGAATTTGCTGTAGCAATGATTCAAGCCTATGTATTTACACTACTAGTAAGCCTATACTTACATGATAACTCCTAATGACTCACCAAACACACGCTTACCACATAGTAAACCCCAGCCCATGACCACTCACAGGAGCTTTATCAGCCCTTCTTCTAACATCAGGCCTCATCATATGATTTCACTTTAACTCAATGCTATTAATAACTGTAGGACTAGTTTGCACACTACTAACAATATTTCAATGATGACGAGACGTAATCCGAGAAAGTACTTTCCAAGGCCACCATACCCCTGTCGTACAAAAAGGACTACGATACGGTATAATCCTATTCATCACATCAGAAGTATTCTTCTTCCTAGGATTCTTCTGAGCCTTTTACCATTCAAGCCTAGCACCAACCCCTGAACTAGGGAATTGTTGACCACCAGTAGGAATCTTCCCCATGAACCCTTTAGAAGTCCCACTACTCAACACAGCCATTCTTTTAACCTCGGGAGTCTCAATCACATGAGCACACCACAGTCTTATAGAAGGTGACCGAAAACAGATAATCCAAGCTTTATTTATCACTATTGTCCTTGGAGCTTACTTCACCGTCCTACAAGCAATAGAATATTATGAAGCTCCTTTTACAATTTCTGATGGAATTTATGGCTCAACTTTCTTTGTAGCCACAGGTTTCCACGGTTTACACGTCATCATTGGCTCAACCTTCCTAGTAGTATGCCTTCTACGACAACTACACTTTCACTTCACCTCCACTCACCATTTCGGCTTTGAGGCCGCTGCCTGATACTGACATTTCGTAGACGTCGTCTGACTCTTCCTTTACGTATCAATCTACTGATGAGGCTCATATTTTTCTAGTATAATTAGTACCACTGATTTCCAATCATTAAGTTCTGGTGTATGAACCAGAGAAAAATAATTAACCTTATAATCACTCTCCTCATCAACTCTTCTCTAGCCATAGTAATTGTAATAATCGCATTCTGACTACCTCAACTTCAACTATATTTAGAAAAATCAAACCCCTACGAATGCGGATTTGACCCTATAGCCTCCGCCCGATTACCTTTCTCAATAAAATTCTTTCTTGTAGCAATTACATTTCTGCTATTCGACCTAGAAATTGCCCTACTTCTCCCTCTCCCATGGGCCATTCAACTCACCTCCCTTAACTACACTATCACCTTTGCATTCAGCCTGATTTTCCTGCTAACATTAGGTCTAGCATACGAATGATCTCAAAAAGGGTTAGAATGAACAGAATAGATATTTAATCTAAACAAAGATAATTGATTTCGACTCAATAAATCATGGTACTACCCCATGAATATCTTATTACAGCTATTTACCTAAATCTGACCATAGCCTTCTCACTAGCTCTAATAGGAGTTCTTGTATACCGATCACACCTTATATCAACCCTTCTCTGCTTGGAAGGGATAATACTATCACTTTTCATCTTGATAACCCTCCTAATTACCCATTATCGTATATCTTCAATCTCCATACTACCCTTAACCCTCCTAGTATTTTCAGCATGCGAAGCAGCTATTGGCCTAGCTCTACTAGTCAAAATATTCACCTCCTACGGAAATGACCACGTACAAAACCTTAACTTACTAAAATGCTAAAAATTATTATCCCAACCTTTATGTTAATCCCACTGACCTGGCTATCAAATAAAAAATGACTATGAATCAACCCCACAATCCATAGCTTTATAATCAGCTTCATCAGCCTGACCCTGCTAAACAACAACATAGACTTAGGCTACAACTATAACAACTCCTTCTCCACAGACTCACTATCTAGCCCACTATTAACTCTATCATGCTGACTCCTTCCACTAATAATTATCGCCAGCCAAAACCACTTAACCAAAGACTCACTTACCCGAAAAAAAACATACCTGACCATACTATTTATCCTCCAACTATCACTTATTGCAACCTTTTCATCATCAGAACTAATTATATTCTATATCTTGTTTGAAACGACCCTAATTCCCACCCTGATCATTATCACCCGATGAGGAAACCAAAACGAACGCCTCAATGCAGGACTATACTTTCTATTTTACACACTAATAGGGTCTCTACCGCTCCTGGTAGCGCTACTTTTTATGCACCACAACCTAGGCTCCCTTCATATTTTGACCATAACCATCTTATGCAACCCTATGAATCCATCCATTTCAAACTCCTTACTTTGATTTGCCTGCACACTAGCCTTTATAGTAAAAATGCCAATATATGGCCTCCACTTATGACTACCCAAAGCCCATGTAGAAGCCCCAATCGCAGGCTCAATAGTTCTAGCTGCTATTCTACTAAAACTTGGGGGTTACGGCATCATACGAATTACTGTTTTCACTGAACCATCAACCACTCAACTAGCTTACCCCTTCATCATCCTATCAATATGAGGTATAATCATAACCAGCTCCATCTGCTTACGCCAAACAGACATAAAGTCGCTAATTGCATACTCGTCAGTAAGTCATATAGGACTAGTAATCCTCGGCGCGGTAATACAATCACCCCTAAGCTTCATAGGAGCCACCGTACTAATAATTGCCCACGGACTTACTTCTTCCATAATATTCTGTTTAGCCAACACCAACTACGAACGAATCCATAGCCGAACTATGATTCTTGCACGCGGATTACAAATAATCCTACCACTTATATGCTCCTGATGACTTCTAGCCTGTTTAGCTAACCTTGCTCTCCCCCCATCAATTAACCTGTTAGGGGAACTGACCGTCATTATCTCATCATTCTCTTGATCCAGCTTCTCTATTATCCTCTTAGGTCTAAATACAGTTATCACCGCTATGTACTCCCTCTATATACTCATCATATCACAACGAGGAAAATTTACACACCATGCATCCCCCATCAAACCCTCACTTACCCGAGAGCACATTCTAATAACCCTACACATTTTACCCCTAATCATCATTTCCATCAATCCTAAATTTATCTTAGGACTCACCTACTGCAAATATAGTTTAAACAAAACATTAGATTGTGAATCTAAATATAGAAGTTTAATCCTTCTTATATGCCGGGAAAGACACAAGAACTGCTAATCCTTGACCTCGCCCCTAACAGAGCGACTTTCTCACTTTTAAAGGATAACAGCAATCCATTGGTCTTAGGAACCAAAAACTTTGGTGCACTCCAAATAAAAGTAATAAACCTGCTACTAAACTCCTCCGCTATGCTTACTATTATTATTCTTACCCTCCCTTTGTTACATAACGCGATTTTCCCAAACAAAACCCACGACTTCCCGTTGCATTGTAAAAATATAATCACTCTAGCATTTACCATAAGTCTGACCACACTTATGACCTTCATCCTCACCGGACAAGAAACCACGATTACCAATTGACAGTGGCTTTCAATCAATACTTTTACCCTAAATCTAAGCTTTAAATTTGACTATTTCTCCATTATCTTCATCCCTATTGCACTTTACGTTACATGGTCCATTCTCGAATTCTCATTATGATATATATACTCAGACCCAAATATCCATCGATTCTTCAAATACTTAACTCTATTCCTACTAACCATAATCATCCTAGTGTCAGCCAATAACCTATTCCAACTCTTTATCGGCTGAGAAGGCGTAGGGATCATATCATTTATACTCATCGGCTGATGGCACGCACGATCCGACGCCAATACAGCGGCCCTCCAAGCAGTATTATACAACCGCATCGGAGACATTGGATTTATACTATCCATAGCTTGACTTATAATCAATAATAACTCATGAGACCTCCAACAGATCTTCATAACAGACATGAGTACCCTAGCCCTCCTAGGACTAATCATTGCAGCAACTGGCAAATCAGCCCAATTCAGCCTCCACCCATGACTCCCCTCAGCCATAGAAGGCCCCACACCAGTCTCAGCCCTTCTCCACTCTAGCACTATAGTAGTAGCAGGCATCTTTCTACTTATCCGGTTTCACCCTATAATCCAAACTAACAGCACAATCCTATCCATCACACTCTGCCTAGGGGCTATCACAACCCTTTTCACAGCAATTTGTGCAATCACACAAAATGACATTAAAAAAATTGTAGCTTTTTCAACTTCAAGTCAACTAGGCCTAATAATAGTGACCATTGGCCTAAATCAACCACACCTAGCATTCCTACACATTTGCACCCACGCATTCTTCAAAGCAATACTCTTCCTATGTTCAGGCTCCATCATTCACAGTCTAAACGACGAACAGGATATTCGGAAAATAGGAGGATTACTGCACTCACTCCCAATCACCTCATCCTGTCTAATAACAGGGAGCCTCGCCTTAATAGGAACCCCTTTTCTGGCCGGATTCTACTCCAAAGACTCAATCATTGAAGCTATAAACACATCATACACCAACTCATGAGCCCTTACAACCACCCTCATTGCCACCTCCTTAACAGCAGTATATAGCCTTCGAATTATCTACTTCGCTCTACTCAACCAACCACGCTCATTACCCCTCTCACCATTAAATGAAAATAATCCCCATCTAATTAACTCCATTACACGCCTAGCATTAGGAAGCATCTTTGCAGGTTTTATTCTAACAATAAACATTTCACCAAGCTCAATAGTGCCTTTAACAATACCCGCAATCGCAAAATTCTCGGCCCTCCTAGTATCACTACTAGGCCTACTCATAGCAATAGAACTTAACTACATAACAACCTCCCTGCCTGTGCTTAGCACTATAAACTTGCATAATTTCTCAAATATACTTGGCCACTTTACCTTAATCTTCCATCGATTAAACCCCCTAGCTAGCCTGCACGCTGGCCGGCAAACTGCTACCATACTAATTGACCTAAACTGGTACGAAAAAACAGGACCACAAGGCTTAGCCAGCACCCACTCAACAATCTCCTCATACATTACTGCCACACAAAAGGGTCTCCTAAAAACTTACTTCTTATCATTTGTCATCTCAATCCTAATCATCATGATAATTATCTAAATCTAATTATCTAAATCGACCACGAAGAATTTCCAGAATAATATAAATAGTAATAAACAAAATTCAACCCAACAGCACTAAAGCTCACCCTCCACAACCATACAATAACGACACCCCACTATAATCACTCCCCACATAAAAATTACCTACAACATCAAATAAACCAGTATTATAACCATAACCAACCTCCCCAAATACATAAATCCAAACTAACTCCACCAACAATGCAAACAAAAACATACCAAAAGCTACTAAATTATTCGCCCAACTTTCAGGATACTGTTCAGTGGCCATAGCAGCAGTATAACCAAACACAACAAGCATTCCACCCAAATAAATCAAAAACACTACAAGACCTAAAAAAATACTCTCTAAACCAATAACAATTGAACACCCCAAACCTCCGCTAATCACAAGACTTAGCCCTCCAAAAACAGGCGAAGGCTTAGAAGCAAACGCCACAAAACTTAAAACCAATAAAACAGTTAATACAAAAACAATCGTCAAATTCATAAATTTTAGCATGGACTTTAACCATAACCTATGGCATGAAAAACCATTGTTGTTATTCAACTACAAAAACTAATGACCAATTTACGAAAAAATCACCCACTGATAAAAATCATTAACCACATGTTCATTGACTTACCAGCACCCTCCAACATTTCTGCCTGATGAAATTTTGGTTCACTGCTAGGGATCTGCCTAATCATCCAAATCCTGACTGGGCTATTTCTTGCTATACACTACACTTCAGACACTACCACAGCCTTCTCATCAGTAGCTCACATTTGCCGCGACGTCAACTACGGCTGACTAATTCGAAACCTACACGCAAACGGAGCTTCTATATTCTTTATATGCCTGTTCTTACATGTAGGCCGAGGAATTTACTACGGCTCATATTTATACAAAGAAACATGGAACATTGGAGTCATCCTTCTACTAACTGTAATAGCCACCGCTTTCGTTGGTTACGTCCTCCCATGAGGACAAATATCCTTCTGAGGTGCTACAGTAATCACTAATCTCTTATCCGCAATCCCCTACATCGGCACAACCCTAGTAGAATGGATCTGAGGAGGATTCTCAGTAGACAAGGCTACCTTAACCCGATTCTTTGCCTTCCACTTCATCCTACCATTCATCATTGCGGCCTTAGCTTTAGTTCACCTTATCTTTCTTCACGAAACAGGATCTAACAACCCATCAGGCATCAACCCTGACGCCGACAAGATCCCATTTCATCCTTATTACACAATCAAAGACGCTCTTGGCCTCGTATTCCTGCTCCTCCTCCTCTCCTCTCTAGCTCTGTTTACACCCGATATCTTAGGCGATCCAGACAACTTCTCTCCAGCCAATCCACTTAACACGCCTCCCCACATTAAACCTGAATGATATTTCCTATTTGCCTACGCAATTCTACGATCTATTCCGAACAAGCTAGGAGGAGTCCTAGCTCTACTAGCATCGATCATAATCCTTCTAATCATCCCTCTCCTTCACACATCCAAACAACGTAGCATAGCATTCCGACCCGTATCCCAAACACTATTTTGAATATTAACTGCTAACCTTCTCGTCCTCACTTGAATTGGTGGCCAACCTGTGGAACAACCTTACATTATCATCGGCCAACTGGCCTCAATCCTATACTTTCTCCTAATTATTGTCCTTATGCCCCTAGCAGGAATATTAGAAAATTACATGCTCAAACCAAATGGAAGACAGTCCTGGTAATTTAACAGAAAATACTGGTCTTGTAAACCAGCAATGAAGCTTAGAAACTTCCCAAGACAATCAAGAAGAAGACATATGTCCCACCTTCAACACCCAAAGCTGAAATTCTTATTTAAACTACTTCCTGTTTAAACCATACTATTCATATAGTACATAGACATACTATGTATATCGGACATATACTCCTCCTCCACTAGCATATAAGCAAGTACATACTATTCATATAGTACATAGACATACTATGTATATCGGACATATACTCCTCCTCCACTAGCATATAAGCAAGTACATACTATTCATATAGTACATAGACATACTATGTATATCGGACATGATACTCCTCCTCCACTAGCATATAAGCAAGTACATACTATTCATATAGTACATAGACATACTATGTATATCGGACATATACTCCTCCTCCACTAGCATATAAGCAAGTACATACTATTCATATAGTACATAGACATACTATGTATATCGGACATATACTCCTCCTCCACTAGCATATAAGCAAGTACATACTATTCATACAGTACATAGACATACTATCAATGGTCCAGGAATAAACTTTCAACAATTTCTAACATATCTTTACCCAGCAACTTCATTTACTTTACATCTCACGAGAGATCACCATTCTATCCTCCAAGACTTTCCATCCTTGGAAACCGGATCATTCCTGGGACGACCTAC